CGTTCAAGAAAAGCCAAACGCGTGGTAATTTATACTGATAACGATCAGAATACCAATTCTACTACTAAAAAGACTCTTAGTAATAGTAATAGTAATAGTAATGAAGTGGAAGAAGTAGCTTTGATACGTTACTCACAACAATCGGATTTTCGTCGGGATATAATCAAAGGATCCATGCGTGCTCAAAGACGTAAAACAGTTACTTGGGAAATGTTTCAAGCAAATGTGCATTCCCCACTTTTTTTGGATCGAATAGACAAAACATTTTTTTTCTCTTCTTTTGCTGAAATGAGAAATCTTATTTTTAGGAATTGGTTGAGAAGAGAACCAGAATTGAAAATTTCCGAATGTGAAGAGGAAGAGACAAAAGAAAAGGCGAAAAAATACGAGGAAAAGAAAGAGGAAAATGAACGGATACGGATAGCAATATCCGAAACTTGGGATACCATTATATTTGCTCAAACAATAAGAGGTTCGATGTTAATAACCCAATCTTTTCTTAGAAAATACATTATATTGCCTTCATTGATAATAGCTAAAAATATTGGCCGTATGTTATTATTGCAATTCCCCGAGTGGTACGAGGATTTGAAAGAATGGAATAGAGAAATGCATGTTAAATGCACCTATAATGGTGTTCAATTATCAGAAACAGAATTTCCCAAGGATTGGTTAACAGACGGTATTCAGATAAAGATTCTATTTCCTTTCTGTCTGAAACCCTGGCGAAAGTCTAAGGTACGATCTCATGATAGGAATCTAATGAAAAAAAAAGGAAAAAAAGACAATTTTTGTTTTTTAACAATCTGGGGAATGGAAGCGGAGCTTCCCTTCGGTTCTCCCCGAAAACGACCTTCTTTTTTTGAACCCATTTATAAAGAACTCGAAAAAAAAATTAGAAAAGTAAAAAAGCAATTTTTTCGAGTTTTCAAAGAAAGAAAAAAATGGTTTCTGAAAGTTAGGAAAGAAAAAACAGGATGGATCATCAAAATAGTTCTAATTCTAAAACGAATAATGAAAGAATTTGAAAAAGTAAACCCAATTTTCTTATTTGAATTGAGTAAAGTGAAAGTATATGAACCGAATGAAAAGAGAAAAGATTACAAAACGAGTAATAAGATTACTCGCGAATCGACCATTCAAATTCGATCTATGAGTTGGACAAATTATTCACTCATAGAAAAAAAAATGAAAGATCTTGCTGATAGGACACTCACAACGAGGAATCAAATAGAACAAATCACAAAAGACAATAAAAAAAGAATTCGAATTTGTGATGATAAAAGATTGGAATCGCGTAAATATATTTGGCAGATACTCAAAAGACAATATATCCGATTAATACGTAAATCACATTATTTTATGAAATCTTTCATTGAAAAAATATACATAAATATCTTGCTATGTACCATTACTATTTTCAGGATCAATGTACAACTTTTCTTTGAATCAAAAAAAAAAATTATCAAAAAATCCACCATTTACAAGGATGAAACAAATCAAAATACAATGAACTTTATTTCGACTATAAAAAAGTCGTTTTCGAATATTCTTATTACTAAAATGAGTAATAATAACTCAACTATTTATTACAACCTATCCTCCTTGTCTCAAGCATATGTATTTCATATATTATCACAAACCCAATTACTTAACAAGTATCACTTGAGATCTGTACTTCAATATGACGGGACCTATCCATTTCTTGGGGATACAATTAAGGATTATTGTATGGCACGAGGAATATTTGATGTCAAATCAAGGTACAAGAAAATTCCTAAGTCTGGAATGAATGAATGGAAAAACTGGTTAAAGGGTCATTATCAATACAATTTATCTCAGACCAAATGGTCTCGATTAGTACCGCAAAAATGGCGAAATAAAGTCAATAAACGTCATATGATTCAAAATAAAGACTCAATGAAATTGGATTCATATAAAAAAGAAAAAGACCAATTAATTCATTACATGAAACAAAATTATTATGCAGTGGATTCATTGACGAAAAAATTAAAAAAACACTACAGATATGATCTTTTATCACATGAATATATGAATTATGGGAATAGGGAGGACTCATATATTTATGGATCAACATTACAAGTAAATAGGGACCGAGAAATTCCATATAATTTCAATACAATGAAACCTGAATCATTTTATATATTGGTAAGTATAGTTATTAGTGATTACCTAGAGGAAGGATATATTATTGATATGGATCAAAATATGGATAGAAAATATTTTGATTGTAGAATTCTTCATTTTTCTATTAGAAAAAATATTGATATTGAGACCTGGACCAATGCGCGTATCGACACCAAGATTAATAAAAATACTAAGAATGAAACTAATAATTATCCAAAAATGGAAAAAAAAAAACTTTTTGATTGGATGGGAAAGAATCAAGAAAGGTTATATCGTACCATATCAAATCCAGAACCTTGGTTCTTCCCAGAATTTGGGCTACTTTTTAATGCATATAAGATTAAACCACGGATCATACCAATTCAATTACTTCTTTTGAATTTGCATTTCTATGAAAATATTAGTCAATCTAAAAACATCAACTTAGATCAAAAAAAGAATCCTCATATATCATCTAATCAAAAAGAATATCTTGAATTCGAAAATTCCAACCAAGAAAAAAACGAACAACAAGGCCAAGGAGATCTTAGATCAGATCTACGAAAACAAAACAAAAAAAAAGATGTTGAAGAAAATTACACGAAATCAGAAATTAAAAAACGTAGAAAGAAAAAACAATCCAAAAGGAACAAAGAACTAGATTTTTTCGTGAAAAAACATTTCCTTTTTCAATTAAGATGGGATGACTCCTTGAATCAAAGAGTGATCGATAATATCAAGGTATATTGTCTCCTACTTCGACTGATAAATACAAAGGAAATTGCTATATCCTCGATTCAAAGAGGAGAGATGTGTCTGGATGTAATGCTGATTCAAAAGGATCTAGCTCTTACAGAACTGATAAAAAAAGGAATATTGATTGTCGAACCAATTCGTCTATCTATAAAAAGGGGTGTAAAATTGATTATATATCAAACCATAGGTATTTCATTGATCGATAAGAACCAAACTAATGGAAAATACATAAAAAAAAGATATGTTGATAAGAAAAGTTTCGATAGATCCATTGGACGATATAACAATATGCTTGTGAATGGAGACAAAAATCATTATGATTTTCTTGTTCCCGAAAATATTCTATCTCCTAGACGTCGTAGAGAATTGAGAATTCTAATTTGTTTCAATTCCTGGAATTGGAATGTCGTGGATAGAAATCCAGTATTTTGCAATGAAAACAACATAAAAAACTACAGACAATTTTGGAATGAGCATCTTAATACAGATGCAAATAAATTCACTAAATTCAAATTGTTTCTTTGGCCCAATTACCGATTAGAAGATTTAGCTTGTATGAATCGTTATTGGTTTGATACCAATAATGGCAGTCGATTCAGTATGTCAAGGATACATATGTATCCGCGATTCAGAATTATCTAATGATATATTTCCTACCTATCCATATAGATAAAAGCCAAAAAAAAAGATGTACGCATATATTGTGTTACATTCTAGTACATGATACTGATTTAATAGCGTATCCATTCAACTGGATCTAGGAAGAAATTTGCAGAATCTTTTTAGATACAAAGAAATCATTCTCTTTCGTGAATGCAGAAACATCCTTTTCTATCTAAATCCAATTTGCAATTCGATTTGGATAAAGCCAAAAAGTAGTATATGAATAAATCCAAATTTTTGTCTCTACCAGATTAAAATGACTGGCATAATAATTATTATTTTTCCCGATCGGGAAAATCCATGAAAAAGAAAGAAAAAGATAAAAAAATTTTTTTATGATCAAAAATTCATTCATCTCAGTTATTTCACAAGAAGAAAAAGAAGAAAACAAGGGATCTGTTGAATTTCAAGTATTCAGTTTCACCAATAAGATACGGAGACTTACTTCACATTTGGAATTGCACAAAAAAGATTTTTTATCGCAAAGAGGTCTACGAAAAATTCTGGGAAAACGTCAACGACTGCTGACTTATTTGTCAAAGAAAAATAGAGTACGTTATAAGAGATTAATTGGTCAGTTGGATATTCGGGAGCCTAAAACTCATTAATTTCAAGATTCGTTTGCATTTTTTTTATTAGTTATTAGATTTTTCATTTTAATGAACCTCGTTTTGATAAATTCAGGAAATAATGAATCGGGGAAGAAAAGATATGACTGTACCGGATACAAGAAAAGGTCTCATGATAATCAATATGGGTCCTCACCACCCATCAATGCATGGTGTTCTTCGACTGATCGTTACTCTCGACGGTGAAGATGTTATTGACTGTGAACCCATATTGGGCTATTTACACAGAGGAATGGAAAAAATAGCGGAAAACCGAACAATTATACAATATCTGCCTTATGTAACACGTTGGGATTATTTAGCTACTATGTTCACAGAGGCAATAACGGTAAATGCACCAGAACAGTTGGGAAATGTTCAAGTACCTCAAAGAGCGAGCTATATAAGAGTAATTATGCTAGAGCTGAGTCGTATAGCTTCTCATTTGTTATGGCTTGGACCTTTTATGGCGGATATCGGTGCACAGACTCCTTTTTTCTATATTTTCAGAGAGAGGGAATTGCTATATGATTTATTCGAAGCTGCTACGGGTATGCGAATGATGCATAATTATTTCCGTATCGGAGGAGTAGCTGCCGATCTACCTCATGGCTGGATAGATAAATGTTTGGATTTCTGCGATTATTTTTTAACAGGAGTTGCTGAATATGAAAAACTTATTACGCGGAATCCCATTTTTTTGGAACGAGTTGAAGGAGTGGGCATTATTGGGGGGGAGGAAGCAATAAATTGGGGCTTATCAGGACCAATGTTACGAGCTTCTGGAATCCCATGGGATCTTCGTAAAGTTGATCATTATGAGTGTTACAATGAATTCGATTGGAAAGTCCAATGGCAAAAAGAAGGAGATTCATTAGCTCGTTATTTAGTACGAATAGGTGAAATGACAGAATCCATAAAAATTATTCAACAGGCTATAGAAGGGATTCCCGGGGGGCCCTATGAGAATTTGGAAGTCCGACGCTTTGATAGAGCAAAAAATTCTGAATGGAATGATTTTGAATATAGATTCATTAGTAAAAAACCTTCACCCAATTTTGAATTGTCGAAACAAGAACTTTATATGAGAGTAGAAGCCCCAAAAGGAGAATTAGGAATTTATCTGATAGGAGATAATAGTGTTTTCCCTTGGAGATGGAAAATTCGTCCACCCGGTTTCATCAATTTGCAAATTCTTCCCCAACTAGTTAAAAGAATGAAATTGGCTGATATCATGACGATACTAGGTAGTATAGATATCATTATGGGAGAAGTTGATCGTTGAAATGATAATTGATACGACAGAAGTGCAAGTTATCAATTCTTTTTCTTCGGAATCCTTAAAAGAAGTCTATGGACTTATATGGCTGTTTGTCCCCACTTTGACCCTTATATTAGGAATCATAATAGGGGTACTAGTAATTGTGTGGTTAGAAAGAGAAATATCCGCAGCAATACAACAACGTATTGGGCCTGAATATGCTGGTCCATTGGGAATTCTTCAAGCTCTAGCAGATGGAACCAAACTACTTTTTAAAGAGGACCTCTTCCCATCTAGAGGGAATATTCGTTTGTTTAGTGTCGGACCGTCTATAGCAGTCATATCAATTCTACTAAGTTATTTAGTAATTCCCTTTGGGTATCGTCTTGTTTTAGCCGATCTCAGTATAGGTCTTTTTTTATGGATCGCCATTTCAAGTATTGCGCCTATTGGGCTTCTTATGTCAGGATATGGATCGAATAATAAATATTCCTTTTCAGGTGGTCTACGGGCTGCTGCTCAATCTATTAGTTATGAAATACCATTAACTCTATGTGTGTTATCAATATCTCTACGTGCGATTCGTTGGAACATGAACTTTTCCCTCTCTACTTCTGCTAGAAATAAAGGAAAGAGCTTGAATGTATTGAATAGATATCCCCCCCCTTTTTTTTATCATTCGGGTCGATGAGTTAAACCAGATAGTTATATGAGTGAAACAAAACAGCTTAAAAATTCGCAGTAAGAAGACAAAGTCTCATTCCCTATGTACAAGAATAAAGTGGAAGTAAACATAAGCGGTATAAACCGTTTACCCCAAGATTGAGATTCTTTGATTAGTTATCATATCTTGAAGCGGGCGTAAAAAATCAACTGTATGGAGTTTCTACTACTGTCTTGTATGTATTACCATACCAGGGATCAATCCAAAATTAGTGGACGGTTAGAAACACTAAGGTACACAAAAGATTAGTAATGGAGATAATCTTAGGTATCAAAAAAGAGGTATTTCCGCATAAAAAGAATCATAACAAGGGCTTTAAGTTGGTAGAAATGATCAAGCAGTACTCCCCCACGATTCCGATCTAGAGTATGCTCCTATTCACTGATTAAGGAAATGACTATCAAGAACGAATTAATCCTTTATTTATTTTATTTATGGAACATACAGCATGGATAATACCCTTTCTTCCACTTCCTGTTACTATGTCAATAGGATTGGGACTTCTGCTTGTTCCGACAGCAACATATATTTATTTATAAAGACTAAGTTATTTATTATATTTCTTAATTAGGGGTAGTAAACTAAAGGATGAGATCAATTCGGAAGTGCTTTTTTGTTTAGCAGACGGAATTTCATTGGTCTAAATTGCGGGAAGATTTGATCTATCTTTATTCTTCTATTTACCTACAGAACAAAGATACCAATAATACTAATACATTAACCTACATTTATTTTGTAACCATAGAGGAGCCGTATGAAGCTGAGGTCTCATGTACGGTTTTGGAATAGTGATAAAAACACTGATGTTATTATCGACTATAATTATCTAATAGTTTAAGTACAGTTGATATAATTGAGACGCAGTCAAAATACGGTTTTGGGGGGTGGAATCTGTGGCGTCAACCTATAGGGTTGATAGTTTTTTTAATTTCTTCTTTAGCAGAATGTGAGAGATTACCTTTTGATTTACCAGAAGCAGAAGAGGAATTAGTAGCAGGTTATCAAACCGAATATTCAGGTATCAAATATGGTTTGTTTTATGTTGCTTCTTACCTAAATCTATTAGTTTCTTCATTATTCGTGACGGTTCTTTACTTAGGTGGGTGGAATTTTTTTATTCCGTACATACTCGTTCCTGAACTTTTCATAAAAAATAAAATGACTGCAATCTTTAGAATAACAATTAGTATCTTTATTATATTAGTCAAAGCTTATTTGTTTTTGTTCATTTCTATCACAACAAGATGGACTTTACCTAGGATGAGAATGGATCAGCTATTAAATCTTGGATGGAAATTTCTTTTACCTATCTCCCTAGGTAATCTATTTTTGACAACTTCTTTCCAACTTGTTTCATTATAAATAATAAAATAGGATAATGATATTGTATATTCCTAACCTCCCTCAAACAAGAAAAAGAAACATCAATTTATTCATGGATATCTACAATATGTTCCCTATGGTGATCGGGTTCATAAATTACAGTCAACAAACAATACGAGCTGCAAGGTACATTGGTCAAAGTTTTCTAATTACCTTATCTCACACAAATCGTTTACCTGTAACTATTCAATATCCTTATGAAAAATCGATTACATCAGAGCGTTTCCGTGGTCGAATTCACTTTGAATTTGATAAATGTATTGCTTGTGAAGTATGTGTTCGTGTATGTCCCATAGATTTACCTGTTGTAGATTGGAGATTAGAAAGAAATATAAAAAAAAAACAATTGCTTAATTACAGTATTGATTTCGGGTTCTGTATATTTTGTGGGAACTGTGTCGAGTATTGTCCAACAAACTGTTTATCAATGACGGAAGAATATGAACTTTCTACTTATGATCGTCACGAGTTAAATTATAACCAAATTGCTTTAGGACGCTTACCTATATCAGTAATTGGAGATTACACAATTCAAACAGTTCTAAATTCGACGCAAATCAAAATAGACAAGAATAAATCGCTTGATTCGAGAACGATTACCAATTACTAAGATTTTTTTTTAATATATTGGTTAATAACTAGAAATAATAATAACTATTACTATATATATATATATTGTAATATTGTTATAATATTGTTGAAAATTTTTGTTTGATTTAAGATCAAAATGGATTTTCATGATGATTTCAAAATATACAATTTGAACTACTCTTTTTTTTTTTCGGACCAAAAATGGGATTTTGGTCCAATAAATTAATCTATGTTAATTCCTAGTACTTAATTCAATTAGGAACATATCCTATACAATAAAAAAAAATAGAGTAACTTTTTTCCTGGACCATTCAGTAAGGTCATGAAATTTTTCGACTTATTTATCTCTTATTTTATACATAATGGATTTACTTGGACCAATACATGATATTCTTGTAATATTTCTGGGATCAGTTCTCATACTAGGAGGTTTGGGAGTAGTATTACTTCCCAATCCTGTTTTTTCTGCCTTTTCACTTGGATGTATTTTTTTTTGTATATCCTTATTCTATATTCTATCAAACTCGTCTTTTGTAGCTGCTGCGCAGCTCCTTATTTATGTGGGAGCCATAAATATCTTAATCCTATTTGCTGTAATGTTCATGAATGGTTCAGAAGATTCTGGTTTTTGGACCATCGGGGATGGTATCACTTCGCTGGTTTGTACAAGTATTTTTTTTTCACTAATTACTACTATCCCAGATACATCATGGTACGGAATTATTTGGACTACAAGATCAAACCAAATTATAGAACAGGACCTAATAAATAATGTTCAACAAATTGGGATTCATTTATCAAAAAATTTTTATCTTCCCTTTGAACTTATTTCGATAATTCTTTTAATTTCCTTAATAGGTGCAATTACGACGGCTCGTCAATAATAAATACACGCAAAAGTTTTTCGTTAAATCTATTGCAATACCTTCTTTTTTTTGTTCTAGTCAAGCGAATCCATTGAATTGTTGTTCATATTGAAATTGGATGAGGAATTAATCAATGATATTTGAGCATGTACTTTTTTTGAGTGTATATTTATTTTCTATTGGTATCTATGGATTGATCACAAGTCGAAACATGGTTAGAGCACTTATGTGTCTTGAGCTTATACTAAATTCGGTTAATATGAATCTGGTAACATTTTCTGATTTATTTGATAGTCGCCAATTAAAAGGAGACGTTTTCTCAATCTTTGTTATAGCTATTGCAGCTGGCGAAGCAACTATTGGACTAGCTATTGTTTCGTCGATCCATCGTAACAGAAAATCAATTCGTATCAATCAATCGAATTTGTTGAATAATTAGTGGCAATAATTAGATATATCATCTAAGATAGAAAGAAATAAATATACCATAAAAAAGACATATTATATTATATATAATTCGAATTTTTAATCCTTTATTATAATATATTTATATTCAGATTTATTTGGATTTGATCCTATTTAATTTGATTGACTTCGCATGTGCTATAACCATGTTTGTGGAAACAGAAGTCAGAGTTTCTTGGTCCTTTCTTATGAACAGATTTAGAAATATTAATCCATCTTTACATAGATTAACTTTCCATGGATTAATAAAATTTGATAAACCACCGATTCATCTGGTGTCTATAATATAAAAACATATAATAGAAATATATATTTGAGAAATATATATAGGATATAAATTCTATATGTATAGGTTTTATTACCAGATCGCAAATTTTTTTATGTTCAAAAAACTGGAATTTATAGATCCAATGTCACATTCAGTAAAAATTTATGATACATGTATAGGGTGTACTCAATGTGTACGAGCTTGCCCCACAGATGTATTGGAAATGATACCGTGGGATGGATGTAAAGCTAAGCAAATAGCTTCCGCACCAAGAACCGAGGATTGTGTAGGTTGTAAGAGATGTGAATCCGCCTGCCCAACGGATTTTTTGAGTGTCCGTGTTTATTTATGGCATGAAACAACTCGCAGCATGGGTCTATCTTATTGATAGATTACAAAAAATTCCACTTGAATCATTTGATTCCTTTTTACCGACAAAAACCCGTGCCCAATAAAATAAAATATATTATTCCGAGCACGGGTTTTCTGGTTAAACAAAGCGTATCTTGTCTTTATCACGAGTTATTTTCCTTGGTTAACAATAATTATTGTTTTACCGATATTCGCGGGTTCTTCAATTTTTTTTCTCCCTTATAAGGGAAATAAGGTGTTTCGGTGGTATACAATATGTATATGTTTACTTGAACTCCTCCTAATAACCTATGTATTCTGTTATTATTTCCAATTGGACGATCCATTAATCCAATTGGAGGAGGATTATAAATGTATAAATATTTTTAATTTTAACTGGAGACTGGGAATTGACAAACTTTCCATAGGACCTATTTTACTAACAGGATTTATTACTACTTTGGCTACTTTATCGGCTTGGCCAGTTACTCGAAATTCACGATTATTCTATTTACTGATGTTAGTAATGTACAGCGGTCAAATAGGATTATTTTCTTCTCGAGACCTTTTACTTTTTTTCATCATGTGGGAATTAGAATTAATTCCTGTTTACTTACTTTTATCTATGTGGGGGGGAAAGAAACGTTTGTATTCGGCTACAAAGTTTATTTTGTACACTGCAGGAGGTTCCATTTTTCTCTTAATAGGAGTTCTAGGTATGGGTTTGTATGGTTCGAATGAACCGACGTTAGATTTTGAAAGATTATCTAATCAATCATATCCTGTGGCATTGGAAATAATATTATATTTTGGTTTCTTTATTGCTTATGCTGTTAAATCGCCGATTATACCCCTACATACGTGGTTACCAGATACCCACGGGGAAGCACATTACAGTACATGTATGCTTCTAGCTGGAATCTTATTAAAAATGGGAGCATATGGATTGATTCGAATTAATATGGAATTATTACCCCACGCTCATTCCATATTTTCTCCCTGGTTGATGATAGTTGGAACGATCCAAATAATCTATGCAGCTTCAACTTCTCTCGGTCAACGCAATTTAAAAAAGAGAATAGCCAACTCTTCCGTATCTCACATGGGTTTCATAATTATCGGAATTAGTTCTATAACCGAGATAGGACTTAACGGGGCTATTTTACAAATACTCTCTCATGGGTTTATTGGTGCCGCACTTTTTTTCTTGTCGGGAACAACTTGTGATAGAATACGTCTTGTTTATCTAGACGAAATGGGTGGGATATCTCTCCCAATGCCAAAAATATTTACTATGTTTAGTAGTTTCTCGATGGCTTCTCTTGCATTGCCGGGAATGAGTGGTTTTATTGCTGAATTAGTAATATTTTTTGGAATAATTACTAGCCAAAAATATTTTTTAATGTCAAAAATCCTAATTACTTTTATAATGGCAATTGGAATGATATTAACTCCTATTTATTTATTGTCTATGTCACGTCAGATGTTTTATGGATACAAGTTATTTAATGTCCTAAACTCTTTTTTGGGGGATTCCGGACCACGAGAACTTTTTGTTTCGATCTGTCTCTTTCTACCCGTAATAGGAATTGGTATTTATCCGGATTGCGTTTTCTCATTATCAGTTGATAAAATAGAAGGTATTTTATCGAATTATTTTCATAGATAGTTTGCATTAATGAAAGATGAAGTCTTATAATTCTGTGATTTTATTTTTTCCTGTACGTACAATGGAAAAAAAGTGAATTAGAATTGTAATGGGATACATATCGAGTTTTGGAGAACCCCTTTCAAGGGGTTCTCCAAAACTCGCACAAATATTAATTATATATGGGACGGTATCCTTATGTATGTATTTCTTTCTATTCTTTCTGTAATTTATTCAATTAGATGTTAATGTGAATGAACCATAGCTATGTAGACCTATTCCTAATAAATTGATCCCAAAATAGCATATCCAAATTATAAGAAATCCTATAGAAGCTACAAGTGCCGGATTCGTACCTTGAAAATTTTTATTTATTCTAGTATGCAAATAAATCGCGAATATGGCCCAAGTAATAAATGCCCAAGTTTCCTTGGGGTCCCAATTCCAATAAGACCCCCACGCCTCATTAGCCCAGACTGCCCCAGAAAGTATTCCTATGGTTAAAAAGATGAACCCTAAATTAATGATACGATAAGTCCAATAATCCAAACGCTGAGTCAATTGATATTTGTAAAAATTTCGAAATAAAATAAAAGAAGTGTTTTTAAAAACACTTCTTTTATTATTCAAATATTCGGTCTGACGAAAACTATCGATGTTTTTTCGAAATGTAATGACTAAAAGAGCGACTGATAATAATGATCCACATAAGAGAATTGCATAGCTCAATACCATCATACTTACGTGCATCGTTAACCATTGAGATTTTAGGGCGGGTACTAATATTGCGGATTGACGCATTTCAATCGAAAGACTCGACATGGTGAATCCTTGAGTAAAAATGACACTTGGCGCAGTTATTGAGCTTAAATCATTTTTATGATCCCCTATTTTGGGAATCATAAATATGATGGAGAAACTCCATGAAAGGAAGATTAATGACTCGTATAAGTTACTTAATGGGAAATGCCCCGAATAAATCCAACGAGTAATTAATAATCCTGTTATAGAAAAAAAAGTAGCTATTATCCCCTTTTCTGACGAAGCACGTAATCCTGCAATATTGTGAATTAATAAGGTTATCAAATGAATCGTAATCACAATTGAAATGATTGAAAAAGAGATATGAGTTAATATATATTCTAAAGTCACAAATATCATAACATAAAAAAGGTGCCATTAAGAAATGGAAATCGGGAATTTAATACATTATAGATAGAGTGTATCTATTCTGTCTTTTTTATGAGATGCCGCCACTCGGACTCGAACCGAGATGCTCTAGCACTGCTTCCTAAGAGCAGCGTGTCTACCGATTTCACCATGGCGGCTTACTTCAAATAATAATAGTCGATTCATGTTGAATCGTCGAGATTCGACGATTCAATATAAATTACTAAACATTAGCAGAATCAATGAATAAATACTCGTATAAATTACTCCTTCTTATTTGAATGTTCAATCAATAATCCTTAGTTAGATAGTATTGTCATAGGGTTCAGTTTTACCAATCAACTTTCACATATTATAAAATAAGTATTTTCATAACAGTTAGAACTGGATAATTTTGTTCTCATATGAGATATAGAACTAAGAATAGAATTCTCCTTTTTTCTATCTTTTTTGATGATTTTTTTATTTCATTTTATGGATTCAAAAAAAATTAATTTTAGCAAGTACCAAAATCAACTAACTAATATCCCATATGTATCAAAATTGAATACCTAATCAATAAATTTTTCTATCAATTTTGATAACTTATACTTTAGTTTGTGTCATTAAGAATTAATATTCCTTCTTGTGTAAATAATTTACAATTTCTTGTAACATATTTACTGAAAAAATTCGGTTTTTTGGCTAGGTATATAACAAAAAAATTTCAATCTATATCACAATTGTACTTTTCACAACGGAAAAATCGAATAAATTGTGAAAAATACAATTGAAAAGAAAAAAAAATACTTAGAACCCAATAGACAGAAGAATTAGTATTCTTTATACCACAATAGTTAATTATAACTAATATTGAGGAATTCGGTACATTAGTTAATGTGAATTATTTATCTTAAAAATTTCGAATGCCCCGTAGAAATCGATTTAGCCAAGGAAAAAGCTTTTTCTGCAGCTAAATACCCCCCCTTTTTTTTCCAAATATTTCGACGAATACGTTTTTTTGATATAGAAGTGCGTTTTTTTGGAACTGCCATTTAACAAAACTTACTAATTTTTATTGTTCTATGTGAAAAACATGTATTGTTCAAAATAGATCATTCTTTTTATCCAGATTTATTGACTTATGGTATTGCGCAACTAATAGTTTTCGTTTTTTAATTTAATAATGTAATTATTTCATAATCTATTTATAATCTATATATATATGTAATGTAACAATAATAAATCATAAAAATGATATAAATTGAATTGATATATAATGAATATACGTGTGTATCACATAACATATGTATTAACGTATGATTTCCAATAAACATAAGTTTTCCTTATTAAATTCAATTTGAATTACTAGAATGAGTTACATTTCAAATAAATTAACTAGAATAGCTAGGTCTTTTTTTTTTTTAGTAAGTAGATTTATTACTGAGGAATACAATTCCTATTTGAATCAAATACTATTTTATTTTGTTTAGTATTATTTACTATAGAAATTGTATTTTGTTTAGTATTATTTACTATAGAATTATATAATAGGATTATTCTATATCGCTAAAATATAACAAAGAGTAACAGTAATAGTAAAATGATTAAAAATGTCATATTTTATATCTTATATCTTTACTTTTATTTTAGTAAATAACTGGGTAGTCACTTTTTCTTAATTATTTGATCATTCGGCTAACCAATTTAAATTTTTTCTTTATTTCTAAATTAGAAATAAAGAAAAATATAAATATTTTATTCATAATTCATGATAAAATATTAAAATAAATTAAAAAATAAAAAAATCAATAAAAATATTGATACATAAGATAAATACAAGAATAAATAAGACGATATTCGTCCACCTCCTATATATTTGATCCCTTCTCCTATAAAGAAACTTGCAACACCAATTCTATTTGTAATTCCATCAATTATGCGTCTATCAAAAAACTGAGTTAATTTTGCAGCTCCTCTTATACCCATGGTTAAGACCCTAGTATAACAAATATCTATGTAACCGCGATTATATGACCAATTGTATATCACATTCTTTATTTCATCCAAGAAAATTCTTTTAGGTTTAGGTACCTTTTTTACAAATGAATTGATTAAGTTCAAATTTTGGAAAGATGAATAAATAGACCCGTAGAAAATAGAGGCTATGAATAGTCCGAAAAGAGCTATACTTACTGAAAAAATAGTATTAGTCAAAGATTCATACCAATCCACAGAATTATTCGCATTTGAGTGGAAAGGATTTATCGATGTAGTTAACCATTTCGATAATATATCAAAATTTATTACCCCTTGATCCAAATCAATTCCTATTAATCCAATTAACAAGGTAAATAGTACCAATACAAGCAGAGGAAATAACATAGTATTGTCCGATTCATGAGGATACATATAAGTGTATTTATTTCGAAAGTAAGTAGGAAAGTATCGTATTCGATTTATTACATTATCATAAATTGTATATGTATACTTTGAAAAAAGGAATACCTTATTATTCATTCGTGATAAAAGTAAATGTTGATTGTCTCTTTGGCATACTTCTTTTCCCCATAGAGATATTGAACAAAACGAGCTATTTTTAGTGCTACTATAATTTTGAAAATGAACACGCAAACACCCATCGAAAGTAAGTAAATACACCCGAAACATATAAAATGCAGTTAATCCTGCTGTGAAATAAGCTATTATTGCGAAAATTGGCGAATACAACCAACTATCAATAAGAATTTCATCTTTAGACCAAAAACAAGCAAGAGGCGGAATACCACAAAGAGAAAGTGTACCTAATAAAAACGTAGTTCTTGTAATTGGAACATATTTGGTTAACCCACCCATAAGAACCATATTCTGACTTTTATCTGGTGAATATCCAACAATGGGTTCCATTGAATTAATAATCGATCCGGATCCCAAAAACAATAGAGCTTTAGAATAAGCATGAGTAATTAAATGGAATAAAGCAGCTCGATAAGAACCTATACCTGGGGCTAACATAATATAACCCAATTGAGACATTGTAGAATAGGCTAAACTTCTTTTAATGTCTCCTTGAGCAAGAGTCAAAGTAGCTCCTAAGAGTAGTGTCACTATACCTATTAAAGAAATGAGATTCATTACGTAAGGTATGACTATGAAAAGAGGAAAAAGCCGGGCTACAAGAAAAATTCCCGCAGCTACCATAGTAGCGGCATGAATAAGAGCCGAAATGGGAGTAGGGCCCTCCATGGCATCAGGTAACCATACGTGAAGGGGAAATTGTGCGGATTTAGCAACTGCACCCAGAAATATTAAAGAGGCACACAGAATAGCAAATAAAAAATGGACCTCATTATTATAGATTAAGTTATTAACTATTTCGAACAAATCCCGAAATTCTAAACTACCAGTTGCCCAATAAAGACCTAAGATTCCTAATAATAAACCAAAATCCCCTACACGATTAATTACAAAAGCTTTTTGACAAGCACTTCCTGCAAGAGGTCGTGTGGACCAAAAACCTATTAATAAATAGGAACACATTCCCACCAGTTCCCAAAAAATATGAATTTGTATCAAATTGGAACTAGTAACTAATCCCAACATGGAAGTATTGAAAAAACTCATATAAGCAAAAAATCTCAAATATCCCTGATCATAAGACATATAATTATCACTATACATAAGAACCATAATACCAATAGTAGTAATTAGTATTGACATAATAGAAGAAAGTGGATCAATCAAATATCCGAATTCTAAGGAAAAATCAATATTTATGGTCCAAGACCATAAATATTGATAGATAAAACTTCCATTTATTTGTTTAATAGCTAGATTGTATGAAAATCCCATAACTATACTTAGCAGTAAAACATTAGCAAAAGCCCATATACGACGAATATTTTTTGTTGCTGTCGGAACAAGCAGAAGTCCCAATCCTATTGACATAGTAACAGGAAGTGGAAGAAAGGGTATTATCCATGCTGTATGTTCCATAAATAAAATAAATAAAGGATTAATTCGTTCTTGATAGTCATTTCCTTAATCAGTGAATAGGAGCATACTCTAGATCGGAATCGTGGGGGAGTACTGCTTGATCATTTCTACCAACTTAAAGCCCTTGTTATGATTCTTTTTATGCGGAAATACCTCTTTTTTGATACCTAAGATTATCTCCATTACTAATCTTTTGTGTACCTTAGTGTTTCTAACCGTCCACTAATTTTGGATTGATCCCTGGTATGGTAATACATACAAGACAGTAGTAGAAACTCCATACAGTTGATTTTTTACGCCCGCTTCAAGATATGATAACTAATCAAAGAATCTCAATCTTGGGGTAAACGGTTTATACCGCTTATGTTTACTTCCACTTTATTCTTGTACATAGGGAATGAGACTTTGTCTTCTTACTGCGAATTTTTAAGCTGTTTTGTTTCACTCATATAACTATCTGGTTTAACTCATCGACCCGAATGATAAAAAAAAGGGGGGGGATATCTATTCAATACATTCAAGCTCTTTCCTTTATTTCTAGCAGAAGTAGAGAGGGAAAAGTTCATGTTCCAACGAATCGCACGTAGAGATATTGATAACACACATAGAGTTAATGGTATTTCATAACTAATAGATTGAGCAGCAGCCCGTAGACCACCTGAAAAGGAATATTTATTATTCGATCCATATCCTGACATAAGAAGCCCAATAGGCGCAATACTTGAAATGGCGATCCATAAAAAAAGACCTATACTGAGATCGGCTAAAACAAGACGATACCCAAAGGGAATTACTAAATAACTTAGTAGAATTGATATGACTGCTATAGACGGTCCGACACTAAACAAACGAATATTCCCTCTAGATGGGAAGAGGTCCTCTTTAAAAAGTAGTTTGGTTCCATCTGCTAGAGCTTGAAGAATTCCCAATGGACCAGCATATTCAGGCCCAATACGTTGTTGTATTGCTGCGGATATTTCTCTTTCTAACCACACAATTACTAGTACCCCTATTATGATTCCTAATATAAGGGTCAAAGTGGGGACAAACAGCCATATAAGTCCATAGACTTCTTTTAAGGATTCCGAAGAAAAAGAATTGATAACTTGCACTTCTGTCGTATCAATTATCATTTCAACGATCAACTTCTCCCATAATGATATCTATACTACCTAGTATCGTCATGATATCAGCCAATTTCATTCTTTTAACTAGTTGGGGAAGAATTTGCAAATTGATGAAACCGGGTGGACGAATTTTCCATCTCCAAGGGAAAACACTATTATCTCCTATCAGATAAATTCCTAATTCTCCTTTTGGGGCTTCTACTCTCATATAAAGTTCTTGTTTCGACAATTCAAAATTGGGTGAAGGTTTTTTACTAATGAATCTATATTCAAAATCATTCCATTCAGAATTTTTTGCTCTATCAAAGCGTCGGACTTCCAAATTCTCATAGGGCCCCCCGGGAATCCCTTCTATAGCCTGTTGAATAATTTTTATGGATTCTGTCATTTCACCTATTCGTACTAAATAACGAGCTAATGAATCTCCTTCTTTTTGCCATTGGACTTTCCAATCGAATTCATTGTAACACTCATAATGATCAACTTTACGAAGATCCCATGGGATTCCAGAAGCTCGTAACATTGGTCCTGATAAGCCCCAATTTATTGCTTCCTCCCCCCCAATAATGCCCACTCCTTCAACTCGTTCCAAAAAAATGGGATTCCGCGTAATAAGTTTTTCATATTCAGCAACTCCTGTTAAAAAATAATCGCAGAAATCCAAACATTTATCTATCCAGCCATGAGGTAGATCGGCAGCTACTCCTCCGATACGGAAATAATTATGCATCATTCGCATACCCGTAGCAGCTTCGAATAAATCATATAGCAATTCCCTCTCTCTGAAAATATAGAAAAAAGGAGTCTGTGCACCGATATCCGCCATAAAAGGTCCAAGCCATAACAAATGAGAAGCTATACGACTCAGCTCTAGCATAATTACTCTTATATAGCTCGCTCTTTGAGGTACTTGAACATTTCCCAACTGTTCTGGTGCATTTACCGTTATTGCCTCTGTGAACATAGTAGCTAAATAATCCCAACGTGTTACATAAGGCAGATATTGTATAATTGTTCGGTTTTCCGCTATTTTTTCCATTCCTCTGTGTAAATAGCCCAATATGGGTTCACAGTCAATAACATCTTCACCGTCGAGAGTAACGATCAGTCGAAGAACACCATGCATTGATGGGTGGTGAGGACCCATATTGATTATCATGAGACCTTTTCTTGTATCCGGTACAGTCATATCTTTTCTTCCCCGATTCATTATTTCCTGAATTTATCAAAACGAGGTTCATTAAAATGAAAAATCTAATAACTAATAAAAAAAATGCAAACGAATCTTGAAATTAATGAGTTTTAGGCTCCCGAATATCCAACTGACCAATTAATCTCTTATAACGTACTCTATTTTTCTTTGACAAATAAGTCAGCAGTCGTTGACGTTTTCCCAGAATTTTTCGTAGACCTCTTTGCGATAAAAAATCTTTTTTGTGCAATTCCAAATGTGAAGTAAGTCTCCGTATCTTATTGGTGAAACTGAATACTTGAAATTCAACAGATCCCTTGTTTTCTTCTTTTTCTTCTTGTGAAATAACTGAGATGAATGAATTTTTGATCATAAAAAAATTTTTTTATCTTTTTCTTTCTTTTTCATGGATTTTCCCGATCGGGAAAAATAATAATTATTATGCCAGTCATTTTAATCTGGTAGAGACAAAAATTTGGATTTATTCATATACTACTTTTTGGCTTTATCCAAATCGAATTGCAAATTGGATTTAGATAGAAAAGGATGTTTCTGCATTCACGAAAGAGAATGATTTCTTTGTATCTAAAAAGATTCTGCAAATTTCTTCCTAGATCCAGTTGAATGGATACGCTATTAAATCAGTATCATGTACTAGAATGTAACACAATATATGCGTACATCTTTTTTTTTGGCTTTTATCTATATGGATAGGTAGGAAATATATCATTAGATAATTCTGAATCGCGGATACATATGTATCCTTGACATACTGAATCGACTGCCATTATTGGTATCAAACCAATAACGATTCATACAAGCTAAATCTTCTAATCGGTAATTGGGCCAAAGAAACAATTTGAATTTAGTGAATTTATTTGCATCTGTATTAAGATGCTCATTCCAAAATTGTCTGTAGTTTTTTATGTTGTTTTCATTGCAAAATACTGGATTTCTATCCACGACATTCCAATTCCAGGAATTGAAACAAATTAGAATTCTCAATTCTCTACGACGTCTAGGAGATAGAATATTTTCGGGAACAAGAAAATCATAATGATTTTTGTCTCCATTCACAAGCATATTGTTATATCGTCCAATGGATCTATCGAAACTTTTCTTATCAACATATCTTTTTTTTATGTATTTTCCATTAGTTTGGTTCTTATCGATCAATGAAATACCTATGGTTTGATATATAATCAATTTTACACCCCTTTTTATAGATAGACGAATTGGTTCGACAATCAATATTCCTTTTTTTATCAGTTCTGTAAGAGCTAGATCCTTTTGAATCAGCATTACATCCAGACACATCTCTCCTCTTTGAATCGAGGATATAGCAATTTCCTTTGTATTTATCAGTCGAAGTAGGAGACAATATACCTTGATATTATCGATCACTCTTTGATTCAAGGAGTCATCCCATCTTAATTGAAAAAGGAAATGTTTTTTCACGAAAAAATCTAGTTCTTTGTTCCTTTTGGATTGTTTTTTCTTTCTACGTTTTTTAATTTCTGATTTCGTGTAATTTTCTTCAACATCTTTTTTTTTGTTTTGTTTTCGTAGATCTGATCTAAGATCTCCTTGGCCTTGTTGTTCGTTTTTTTCTTGGTTGGAATTTTCGAATTCAAGATATTCTTTTTGATTAGATGATATATGAGGATTCTTTTTTTGATCTAAGTTGATGTTTTTAGATTGACTAATATTTTCATAGAAATGCAAATTCAAAAGAAGTAATTGAATTGGTATGATCCGTGGTTTAATCTTATATGCATTAAAAAGTAGCCCAAATTCTGGGAAGAACCAAGGTTCTGGATTTGATATGGTACGATATAACCTTTCTTGATTCTTTCCCATCCAATCAAAAAGTTTTTTTTTTTCCATTTTTGGATAATTATTAGTTTCATTCTTAGTATTTTTATTAATCTTGGTGTCGATACGCGCATTGGTCCAGGTCTCAATATCAATATTTTTTCTAATAGAAAAATGAAGAATTCTACAATCAAAATATTTTCTATCCATATTTTGATCCATATCAATAATATATCCTTCCTCTAGGTAATCACTAATAACTATACTTACCAATATATAAAATGATTCAGGTTTCATTGTATTGAAATTATATGGAATTTCTCGGTCCCTATTTACTTGTAATGTTGATCCATAAATATATGAGTCCTCCCTATTCCCATAATTCATATATTCATGTGATAAAAGATCATATCTGTAGTGTTTTTTTAATTTTTTCGTCAATGAATCCACTGCATAATAATTTTGTTTCATGTAATGAATTAATTGGTCTTTTTCTTTTTTATATGAATCCAATTTCATTGAGTCTTTATTTTGAATCATATGACGTTTATTGACTTTATTTCGCCATTTTTGCGGTACTAATCGAGACCATTTGGTCTGAGATAAATTGTATTGATAATGACCCTTTAACCAGTTTTTCCATTCATTCATTCCAGACTTAGGAATTTTCTTGTACCTTGATTTGACATCAAATATTCCTCGTGCCATACAATAATCCTTAATTGTATCCCCAAGAAATGGATAGGTCCCGTCATATTGAAGTACAGATCTCAAGTGATACTTGTTAAGTAATTGGGTTTGTGATAATATATGAAATACATATGCTTGAGACAAGGAGGATAGGTTGTAATAAATAGTTGAGTTATTATTACTCATTTTAGTAATAAGAATATTCGAAAACGACTTTTTTATAGTCGAAATAAAGTTCATTGTATTTTGATTTGTTTCATCCTTGTAAATGGTGGATTTTTTGATAATTTTTTTTTTTGATTCAAAGAAAAGTTGTACATTGATCCTGAAAATAGTAATGGTACATAGCAAGATATTTATGTATATTTTTTCAATGAAAGATTTCATAAAATAATGTGATTTACGTATTAATCGGATATATTGTCTTTTGAGTATCTGCCAAATATATTTACGCGATTCCAATCTTTTATCATCACAAATTCGAATTCTTTTTTTATTGTCTTTTGTGATTTGTTCTATTTGATTCCTCGTTGTGAGTGTCCTATCAGCAAGATCTTTCATTTTTTTTTCTATGAGTGAATAATTTGTCCAACTCATAGATCGAATTTGAATGGTCGATTCGCGAGTAATCTTATTACTCGTTTTGTAATCTTTTCTCTTTTCATTCGGTTCATATACTTTCACTTTACTCAATTCAAATAAGAAAATTGGGTTTACTTTTTCAAATTCTTTCATTATTCGTTTTAGAATTAGAACTATTTTGATGATCCATCCTGTTTTTTCTTTCCTAACTTTCAGAAACCATTTTTTTCTTTCTTTGAAAACTCGAAAAAATTGCTTTTTTACTTTTCTAATTTTTTTTTCGAGTTCTTTATAAATGGGTTCAAAAAAAGAAGGTCGTTTTCGGGGAGAACCGAAGGGAAGCTCCGCTTCCATTCCCCAGATTGTTAAAAAACAAAAATTGTCTTTTTTTCCTTTTTTTTTCATTAGATTCCTATCATGAGATCGTACCTTAGACTTTCGCCAGGGTTTCAGACAGAAAGGAAATAGAATCTTTATCTGAATACCGTCTGTTAACCAATCCTTGGGAAATTCTGTTTCTGATAATTGAACACCATTATAGGTGCATTTAACATGCATTTCTCTATTCCATTCTTTCAAATCCTCGTACCACTCGGGGAATTGCAATAATAACATACGGCCAATATTTTTAGCTATTATCAATGAAGGCAATATAATGTATTTTCTAAGAAAAGATTGGGTTATTAACATCGAACCTCTTATTGTTTGAGCAAATATAATGGTATCCCAAGTTTCGGATATTGCTATCCGTATCCGTTCATTTTCCTCTTTCTTTTCCTCGTATTTTTTCGCCTTTTCTTTTGTCTCTTCCTCTTCACATTCGGAAATTTTCAATTCTGGTTCTCTTCTCAACCAATTCCTAAAAATAAGATTTCTCATTTCAGCAAAAGAAGAGAAAAAAAATGTTTTGTCTATTCGATCCAAAAAAAGTGGGGAATGCACATTTGCTTGAAACATTTCCCAAGTAACTGTTTTACGTCTTTGAGCACGCATGGATCCTTTGATTATATCCCGACGAAAATCCGATTGTTGTGAGTAACGTATCAAAGCTACTTCTTCCACTTCATTACTATTACTATTACTATTACTAAGAGTCTTTTTAGTAGTAGAATTGGTATTCTGATCGTTATCAGTATAAATTACCACGCGTTTGGCTTTTCTTGAACGAATCCCGGGATCTTCCGTCGATTCTTCTTCGGTTTCTTCTTTCTCTTCTTCTAAACCTAAACCATCGGTCAATTTATATGACCATCGAGGAACCTTTTTACAAATTTCTTCTATTCCAATAGATTTATTTCTAATTGTTGTTTGATCATTTAGATCAGTTTGAATTCCATCAATTACAAATTGTAAAGATTTTGCTTGACTTTCTGAATCAATTGTTTTTTGTTCTGCTAATAAAGACAATAAAGAAAATTTTTTCAAATTCAAACTGTGTGCGGACTCAAAAGAAAATTTACCTATTGAGGGTAAGGATCGGGAATCATTATAATTATAAAGTACATCATGAATCTTATTTATCCAAAACGTTTCTATGGAATCTTCTGTAGAAATGATTAAATCATTCATGATTGCATGTGAATATAATTTTTTTATTGTTCCGCGATATGGTCCATTCAAAAGAGGATCATATGTTTTGTGCAAGCATCTTTGTTCATTTTCATCATTGTACAATCTGGTCCTTTTTTCGAGCATATCTATAACAAGAGATCTCTTTTCTTTTTCTAGAACTTTTATTCGACTTAGTAATTCATTACTCAAGTTGTACTTTTTTTGTTCATTGGTATAAACCCAATAATTATACAGGTCTTCATGGGATAGTTTTTCTGTCGTGTACAAAAAAATTTTCCGTTCTATCATTTCCGAAAAAGTCGATAAACTGGGCGGGTATGTAAAAGATATTATTTTTTTTCCATCACTTGGACATGTATAAAAAAAATATTGTGAGATTTCATTTCGTACAGCATTTTCAAATCGATCATTTTTAATATATCGCAATGGACGATTCCATCGTTTATAATCGAAAAGAAAATTCACAAGAGGTTTTTTTTTATATATTAAATAAGTCTTTTCTTTTTTATCTTCGTTAAGTCTTCCTAATTGCCAATTATCTTGATGGGTATCAAGATAAGAATCTTCGTAAACCGGGCTATCTTTATAGCATGTCTCTTTAAAGTGAAAGTCGAATTCATCCTTTGTTTTTTCCTTTCCATTTCCTTGGATCTCTTCCCTTTCATCTATTTTGTCCGGATCCTCCTTTTCTTCCGAACAAAGGGAAGGGTCTTCTTCGGTGGATCCCTCTTGTTCCTGTTTAGTCTCCCTCGTTTCGGAAGTTGTTTCTACATCGCTTTCTTCCTCACCTTCTCCTCCTTCTTCCGTTTCTGAGGTTTCTTTCAGTTTCTTAGTGACAATAGGCGACGGCATTCTGCCTAAATAGTAGACACAGGTGATAAATAAGAGAATACTAAAGATTCGAGCCATAGAATTTCTCAATTCTGACACAAGGTACTTATTAGATCGAATAGAATGATTTTGCCGTATCCAGAATAATACCAATCCAACCCATTTCATGAATAAAATGTGACCAATTAACCAACCAACAAAACTACTTGTTACAAATAACATCTTGTTGTTGCATCGAAACATATAAATGTTGACTAATCTGGCTAACGTTGAACTTGGTAAAATGAAATGGTTGAATAATTGAAAAAGGAGATTATTTAGGAATACACATTGAA